TAGTCGACATTTTTCACAAATTTTACGAACAGAAGCCCTTATTTTCATATTTTTCATTCCTTAATTTTGACTAAACATACTTTTTGTGACGAAAAAAAGTTTCGTTAAATTTTAAAATCGTAAATTGGTAAATTGTATTCCTATAAAATATAAAAAATAAAAGGAATGTTGAAGTTGAAAAAATTACCTACGAATTTTTGTTGGGGAGTCTAGAAATTAGACGTTTTCTGGTCGAATTATAAGCACTAACTTCTATTTTGACTCTATCTCCTGATGGTATACGTATAAAATTGCCTCGGGCTTTTTCTGAAGCATAATTTAAAACCAGATTTTCATTATCTAATCTAAACGAATCCGTAACATATTATTGCAAAGTTATTAAGAAATTTAACCTTTCTGAATCCCTTTTTTTTGTTCTTTTTGTTTTCTATCTAAAAGTCTCTTGAAATATCAACTAATCTAATGTAGGAGGAATGATATTAGAAATCTCTTCTTTACTATTTTTTTTTCACAAATAGGGGAAGTTCAGATACAATTTAAATATCGAAAAGATTACCATATATAACACAAGATTTCTCCACCGATTCTTTCTAGTCGAGCCTCTCGGTCTGTCATTATACCCCGAGAAGTAGAAAGAATTACAATCCCCATTCCACCTAAAATTCGCGGAATTTGTTGATAGTTAGAATAGATTCGTAGACCAGGGCGACTGATGCGTTTTAAATTTAGACTCGTTTGACATGGTCCTTTCCTATTTCTTCTATGTCGTAGGGTTAAAGCCAAAAAAAAAAATTTGCCTTCCTGGTGTTTCCTCACATTTTCAATAAAACCTTCTCGTAAAAGTATTTTAATAATGTTTTCGGTGATGTTAGTAGATGGTATTCGAACGGTTCCTTTTCTATCCATGTCCGCATTTCGTATCGAGGTTATTATGTCAGCAATAGTGTCCCTACCCATGATAAACTAAACTTTTTGTTGCCTCGTAATTTTGATATAATCAACATACTTTGTTTTCATTTTTTTTTTTTATGATTTATAAATTAAATATTATTATTTTCTTTTTATTAATTTTATATTTTTTTTATATTTATATTTTTTTTATATTTTATATATTTTTATTAAAGGTATATGCGTGAAACACAATCTACTAATTAATTTTAATTTAATTGATTTCGTTCAAATATCAAATATTAGAAATCATGTAATGCTCTTATAACGCTTTATTTTATAATACTTCAGGTGCTAATGAAACTATTTTAGTGAAATTTAACTGTCTCAATTCCCGAGCGATTGCACCAAAAATTCGAGTTCCCTTTGGATTTCCTTCTTGATCAATTACAACTGCAGCGTTGTCATCATATCGTATTATCATACCGTTGTCGCGTTTAAGTTCTTTCGAAGTACGCACAATTACAGCTCTGATCACTTCAGATCTTTCTAGAGGTGAATTTGGGACTGCTTCCTTGATCACAGCAATAATAACGTCGCCGATATGAGCATATCGGCGATTACTAGTTCCTATGATTCGAATACACATCAATTCTCGAGCTCCGCTATTATCTGCTACATTCAAATGGGTCTGAGATTGGATCATATTCTTTTTTGAATCTGTTATTTCAATGGAAAGGGGCAAAAAAAAGAAATATTGTTTGTCCAAAACAAAAAAAAAGAAACTTGCGAATTTTTTCCTAACAAAGGCCTTTTCCTTTTAGTTCTGTATTCCTATCTCAAAATAATGAATTGAGTTCGTATAGGCATTTTGGACGCTGCTATTGAAATAGCCTTTCTGGCTATATTTTCTGCTACCCCGCCCATTTCATAAATCATTCTACCCGGTTTAACGACAGCTACCCAATATTCGGGAGATCCCTTCCCCGAACCCATACGTGTTTCCGAGGGTCTTAGGGTAACTGGTTTGTCGGGAAAGATACGTACCCATATTTTTCCACCGCGGCGTACATTTCGTGTCATTGCCCGACGCCCTGCTTCTATTTGTCTAGACGTAATCCAAGCGGGTTCAAGTGCCTGAAGAGCATATCTACCGAAACAAATACGATTGCCGCGATAAGATACGCCTTTCATTCTTCCTCTATGTTGTTTACGGAATCTGGTTCTTTTGGGGTTATAGTTGATGGTTGTTTCGCAATTCCATCTCTACTGCAGAACCGGACATGAGAGTTTCTTCTCATCCAGCTCCTCGCGAATGAAATGATTATGATTAAAAAGAAAGTATACATATGAATAATATACTGAATCTTGGGATTCTTTGATTTTGATATTGATATTTTACCCAATTTATTTAGTAGATTAGAAATTTGTATATTTTTTATTTGTCTATCTTATATAGATAATTATGTATTCTATTTATATATAGAAATTTATAGAGAATTCTAAATTTATATTTATAGATAATTATTTTTAGATAATATTTAGATAATGTTCTTTAAATGTTATAACAAGTCTGTATTTATTATGATTATTAGATCAGATCGCTTAAAAT